TAAACCAGTTACTGGTACAAATAACATAAAGAAATGTAACCAACGTTTATTGGAAAAAGCAACCCCAAAGATTTGGGACCAAAAGCGGTTAGCGGTGACCATTGAATAAGTTTCTTCCGCTTGAGTTGGGTTAAAAGCACGGAATGTATTTGCGCCATCACCATCTTCAAATAACGTATTTTCTACGGTAGCACCATGAATAGCGCATAGTAGGGCAGCGCCCAATACACCAGCAACTCCCATCATATGAAATGGGTTTAATGTCCAATTATGAAACCCTTGGAAAAATAGAATGAATCGAAATATAGCTGCTACACCAAAACTAGGCGCAAAGAACCAACCAGACTGACCTAGTGGATAAATCAGGAATACAGAAACAAAAACAGCAATTGGACCGGAGAATGCGATTGCATTATAAGGGCGCAATTGAACAGATCGAGCAAGTTCAAATTGACGTAACATAAAACCGATTAATCCGAAAGCACCGTGGAGAGCAACAAAAGTCCACAGACCACCCAATTGACACCAACGGGTAAAATCTCCCTGTGCTTCAGGACCCCATAGTAACAACAAAGAGTGTGCTAAACTATTAGCAGGAGTAGAGACTGCCGCAGTTAAGAAGTTACAACCTTCCAAATAGGAACTTGCCAATCCATGAGTATACCATGAAGTTACAAAGGTGGTACCTGTGAACCAACCCCCCACGGCAAAATAGGCGCAAGGAAAGAGCAATAGACCGGACCAACCCACAAAAACAAAACGGTCCCTCCGTAACCAGTCATCCATAATATCAAATAAATCATTTTCATCTTTGGTAAATTTACCAAGAGCTATAGTCATAGTGATCCTCCTATTCAACTACTTCAACCATTTCCGAACACCCCCTAGCATTTTCAGGGATGGAACCTTCGAGGATTTTTTCATTTTATATATGATATGATTTCTCGAAGACTGTCCCTTCTTTTCTACTGGGTTTCGAATAGAAAAATACTTTTTTTGTCCATTGATATTTAATCTAGGTAAAATCCATTAACTTAATTGGGTTATTCCTTTCTATTCTAAAAAATTCCCTAAGTCATGAAGTCATGACGCGGGAATTGTCTTATGACTCGTAAATCCGATAAATAAATTTTTTAAAGAACTATTCCAGAAACAAATGAAATGATCGCTTTTATCACTTTTTTTTGTTACCAGCAGATCCCCAGACATACTACTCTCCTTTTATCAAATAATATTAAATAATATTATTCTTGAATCTTGTTCGTGAAATAATAAAAAAAAAAGTTTTATATATTCTTCTAATTTGTATGTCTAGGAAACTACTATAGAATCCTATTTTTACTTTGTATTTTACTTTAATTTCTTTTATTGTCCTCTTTAGTTGTATTTTTCTTTCGTTCAGATTAAAAAAATTACAAAGTATACCTTTTTTGCAGATCGAGGTAAGAAATTCGAATATTTTTTTATCTATCTATTTTTTCTATCTATCAGATTTTTTAATATTGTATGGAGTTTTATTAAAAATAATAGATTCTAAGTGAAAGTTTCGTCCATTAATTGCTTTAAAAATCTAGTATGTCTAGTATGCATAGATATGAAAATGAAATATTGGATACTCGAAGTCATGATTTGATGGATTTTTCTATTTTTTTTTTATAGATATCTCATATCTTAAAGAAATAATAGAAATGTAATTTGATCTTTTCTTGTATTCGGAAAAAAGATATTTTGAAAGTAAAATTATGTTGGAACTTAGAATAGAATAAACCCTTCTGCGTGGAGAAGAGGAGTATCCATTTATTCCTAGGAACAATAAGATTTAATCCGAAATATTGACAGATTCTTGCGGAGTCCGAACGAAAGAGATATTAAAAACAAAAAAGATCCACTGTTCGAATTTCATTTCTATCCAATTTGAATATCAGAATAGTGGATATAGTTATGATTCAATAGGTTAGGTCCACTTACTTTTTTTTAGAATCTTTCCCTTTTTTTGATTGGAATAATAGAAAATAGGATAGGAATATCTTACAATTAAAGGAAATATCACAGTCTAAAAAAATAGATATATAGAAAAGAATACTCTTTCACTTTCTAACTAGAATGAGTTTACTCTATTCGAATTCATTCGAATGATAACAACAATTTAATAGAATAAAAAATCGATTTTTTAATGAAATTCAACTATTCCTTAGTTTTTTTTTACAAAGAGAAACTTCTTACAAATATCAAGAATATCTCTATTCTTCCTTCAAATCGGAATATTACTGTTGTCATTTATATTACTGTTGTCATTTTTTGACAAAAAAGCCCCTTATCGGATTTGAACCGATGACTTACGCCTTACCATGGCGTTACTCTACCACTGAGTTAAAGGGGCTCCATTTGAGTCAATTCCCGAATAAGGAACCATCCAATATGGATATGAGTTTAGTACATCTATTTGTTACTGCATATACTCAAATTATATATATAGAATAGATCTATTTTTTTTACATAGCAACTTTTTAACGAACAATAAATTGGATTTAGCTAGTGAGTATAGTTAAAAAAATGATTTTTGGATATTGGATTTGATAAATATCAATGGAATGGATTTTTTCAAAACCGATTCGAATTGAAATCATCTTCATCATAACACAAAATTTATTTCATTGATACATGTACCCACTAATTCAATCTTCTTAACACTGAATGAAAGTGAAAGAAATGAGGTGTTAATGCCGCGCCTGTTCCAGAAAATCAATCATTCCCTGAAAGGATTCTCTCTTTCTTTTGTTTTCTTTCGCATTATTTTTTTATAGTTTTATAAATTGGTGATTGGAATGAACAATTTCGAAATCTAAATGATATTTTAAGGAATTCTGAAAGATCCTTCTGATCGAATCATATCATTCCATTATATTGACAATTTCAAAAAACTGTTCATACTATGTATGAACATAGTAGAATGGAGGTCGGACAAGTATGCCCTCATCGTCTAGTGGTTTAGGACATCTCTCTTTCAAGGAGGCAACGGGGATTCGACTTCCCCTGGGGGTAGGGTACTACAAAAGGAAATTGATCAGGGATTTTTAATAAAGACTAAAATTGATTCTTCCTGGGTCGATGCCCGAGCGGTTAATGGGGACGGACTGTAAATTCGTTGGCAATATGTCTACGCTGGTTCAAATCCAGCTCGGCCCAAAAATTTGCTGATCCACCATGAAATCATATAACCCATTTGGTGTTCTCTGAAAATCACCAATGGGCTCCCATACAGAAGAATAAAATCTCGAGTGCTATTTCTTTTTTCCATATTACATATTTTTTCCACAAATTCGGATTTTGAAAAATTCCTATCGGGATTTTAAAATATAAAGTCTTAGGAAAGGATTAAAGTAAAAAAAGAGTCTTTTTTGTTTCCTTGATTCATTGATTTTTCAATCAAGTTAGCAATAAGGAACGGATTGCGAATAATCCGTGTCGATTTCGCTAAAGTGCAGACCCATAAAAATATCAATATATCAATATATAAGTCTGCCTCTTTCAGTTACAGTACAGGGGTTCGAATCTAAAATAGAAAAACAAAGGGTTTGAATGAAATAGTAAGAATATGTATGCTATACAACTTTTTCCCTGGGATTGTAGTTCAATTGGTCAGAGCACCGCCCTGTCAAGGCGGAAGCTGCGGGTTCGAGTCCCGTCAGTCCCGATGGATACAAATCCAAAAAATATCAATTGATTTCGTATGTGAAAGGGAATAAAAAAGAAAAAAAAAAAATCTCATTTCTAACAGGGATTCCTTTTTTCTTTTTTAGTATAATGTAAAGGTTCGGACGAAGAAAGAAAAAGGAATTTTTCATTGCATCAGAAAGTAATTTTTTTTTTTTATTTGGTATGGATAAAAGATCTTCCTATGTTATACTATTTAATTCTCGACGATGAATTGATTTGATAGCTCCGATATTGTTATTCGTGATATTGATCCGATTTTATATCATCGAGATAAAATTTATACCACTGAATTTACTGACGAAAGATTTTTCATTTCTATGGGATTAAATCCCGAAGTATTTATTAGAAATAAAAGAGAAAGAAAACATAGAGATTATGGAAGTCAATATTCTCGCATTTATAGCTACTGCACTCTTCATTCTAGTTCCTACTGCCTTTTTACTTATAATTTACGTAAAAACGGTAAGTCAAAGTGACTAATTTTAATTAAACATGACTTCTGATTTCTTATCAATGCGATGACAATGATTGAATAAAGAAAAAAGGGTTTCCATTTCGGGTCTTTCTTTTAAATAAAATGATCAGACTACAATCAGCAGAATTCTATGAAATCCATATAGTATAGTAGATAGTATAGTAGAAAGAAATCAAATCTATTTCTTTCTACTATAAACTATTATGGTATGGTAAAAATGGAATGTTTTACTTAAAAAAAAGAAGTTTAATATGGATGGACCTATTTAAATATTTCTTTTCATATGGGTATATCTATAGATATCTATGGAATGTCAATTCCATAGTGTCCACATTTTTTCTTTGTTTGATCTAATCTATTATATTTGTATTGGTTCCAATCAATCTGAAATAATCAAAAATACATTTTGATTCTTAATTATTTGAATTTTTAGATTTCACATTCTTTTCATAATCCCGATAAATAATAATAAAAAAAAAAATAAATAATAATCTTTTTATTTTTAGTATTCCAAAAAAATGAATTGATTAAATAATTGACAACTGATCAGGGGATTCGATGAAAAAGTTTTTCATATTTAGAAAAGATTGGTGGTAACCAGTTCATCGAAATATAAATCTTAAAAAGAATTAAGTTTGGAGTAGTAATCCGTTTCCAATTATCTGTATTCCCGGGACAATAAGATGGGAACAATTCCAATATTTGTTTGATTTAAAGAGTATTTTTTTTTTTCAATATTATATTACACCACTGGAATACAATAGAGTTTCAAAATGAAGTATCGAATTGCATTTCATTAATTAGTATTTAGTTATATTAATAAAATAACAAAATTCAATAGTTAAAAAATGGAAGAACTTAGCTATAAAATAATTGAGACATTTTGATCCCTTAACTCAATTAGTAGTCCTCTTAGAGTCCACTTCTTCCCCATACTACAAGGGAAAGGGAAAATGTAAAAACTACCATTAAACCAGCCCAAGCAAGACTTACTATATCCATGTAAATTTTGTCTCCTATCTCTATCAATATGAAGAAATTTTTTTATTATTGTTTACTACTTTTTCTTGTATTATTTTCGTTTTTATTTTTCACTAAAAATTTTATAATATCTTATAATAATAGTGGAATCGCTGGTACAGAGTCAAAAAAAGATTCCGTCATAACACCATTGACGAAACATCCAATTAGAACATCTAACAAGTTCTTACCTGATTTCTAGTAGAATTGAAAAATATTAAATTAAGCATAAATAAAAAATATCCTTGAGAGTAGTAAGGAAATGCATCGTACTAATTAGGTACGAATAAAAAGACCTATGTTTTATTTTACCCCCCCATTTCATTCAGTCAAAAATAAAAAATATAGAATAGAATCAAGATAGATTTCTTTGCATACTCAGACTCTTATTTGCATCTCTTATTTCCATTTGATTGTCTCCCGATTCGTTCTATACAACAATTGGAAAACATCCTCTAAAATTCTTTTACTAGAGATTAGAAAAAAATGGATTCTTTTTGAATTGGATTTTTTTATTAATATATTAATATAATAATAATAAAAAAAGAAATCTAATTAGATATTCAATTTCATTAATCTAACTAATATGGAATAAATGAAGAAGCGTTCATATACTTTACCATAAGTTTGTATACAAGGTTTTTCTTCAACACCTTCCCTAACTTAAAATGGAATTATATTCCCCATCCGACCTATCCCTATCCAATCTAATTAAAGACCCCAAAAGTAGATGGACACTACAATAGTAGTGAAATAAAAGGACTATCATTTCAAGATTGATCTATTCCTTTTCATCTCTCTAATGAATTTTTCGTTGACTCTGAGACGAAAATATTTACAACATTTTAGAGAACAAACTTCCCGATGCTTAGAATTTAGCATCAAACTAGTCCCTTATTCCTACACTAGCTTGCGCTGGAAAAAAAGAAAAAGTTTTCTATATCAACAAAACGAAATAAACTATTTGAATTCTCTTATCGATCAGGCGACACCCGGATTTGAACTGGGGAAAAAGGATTTGCAGTCCCCCGCCTTACCACTCGGCCATATCGCCAAAATAATACAAAAAAATAGATCCGAATACCCCTCCTCCTCTCAAAAAAACAAAAATGGGTTTCTAAAATTCTTTTTTTTGATGTGTTTGTATCTTAAATTCCGTTTTCTTTAATCCCCTTTTTCTATTGAAAACAAATGTATACCTATACCTTTCAGTCACAAAAGAAAAGTCAAAATTTCAGCACAAATAGCAACCGTTAACTACAAATTCCTGAAAAATTCTTGAATCTTAATCTATTCTTTATCTTTATTAATGAGAAAAAAATAGAAATTGATACATAACCAATCAATATTATTTTTTTTTTTTTTTTTTTTTAATCCTTCTCTATTTCAATTATAACAGCAACTGTTAATATATGTCAACCCCAGAACATGCATTTTCGTTGTTACACATACCTATATTATAGGGAATTTTCGATAAATTCTCGTGCTTTCATTTTTTTGCCCATTTTTAATTTTTCATTAAATAGATTAATGAATGAGTAGAAAAAATAAATGAACACAACATAACATGTGCTGTCCCGAACAAATAGGACTGCAATAAAGTAAGAGACATATAGAAATAGTTATAGCTGAAGTTAGATCTATGCATGTTTAATAAATCCAAGTCTTTTTATGCACTGCAATCGTATTCTCAAATTCGAAAAAAAAAAAAAAAAAAATAAATTGTATATTTTTTCTGATTATTTTCTTTTTGATATCTTTATCTCATGGAGCCGAACAAATCCTGAATTCATTTTTTGGGGTATCAATCGAATTAGAGTTATGTAATAACATACTATACTACTACTATAAAATACCCCAAGTCTAGGTGAAATTTATCAATTTGTTTCGATTTATATTACAAGTTATATTCTATTTGGTTGTTTTGTTGCAAATTCCAATTTGAGTATAAAATCTCCTGTTTTCATAAATAGGTATTTCAATTTCATAGACGTAGTTAGGTAAAATTTCATGTGATTCAGTAAAGTAAAAAGACCAGAAATTCCATTATTGCTAAATCGATTCATGTGATTCAATGAAGAATGACAGCAAATCACGGGATATTTTCTATAAAATAAATGGGGAAATTGAAAATGCTTGGGGTTGGGAATGAAGGAATGTCTACACTACCCGGATTAAATCAAATACAATTTGAAGGGTTTTGTAGATTCATTGATCGGGGCTTAACAGAAGAACTTTTTAAGTTTCCAAAAATTGAAGATACGGATCAAGAAATTGAATTTCAGTTA